TATTCCATATATCACAATATCACACTAGATAGATATCATATTCATGGAATACGAGTCATGTCTTGATGGTGAAATGGTAGACACGCGAGACTCAAAATCTTGTGCTAAATAGCGTGGAGGTTCGAGTCCTCTTCAAGGCATAATATTTGGAATGCTCATTCAATGAGCAATTCCATAACAGATCTCGGTTCGGATCTAATCAATATTGACGAGTATCTTATCTGTTGATACGAAGTATTCCGGCGATCCTCACGATCCGAGTCCGAGCTGATGGAATCGGCATAGGAGTCCATTTGGAAATCGTCCGCCCTGCGCGCATCCCCCGAGTATAGGATTCCACAGGAATCACACAAAGTAGATTGATAGAAACCTCTGGTAAAATAACCACCAGTACCCGTAACCCAGCAAAGAAAGTACATTACATAGTCCGTTTTAGGGATTGGCGACTTACCCATTCAGTGACTTTGGCACTAGACGTTCTCAAAATGGGTACTATCGGGTCGGGTGAATTAGAGAATTAGAGAATAGACAGACGTCTGTTGGCATCCCAGCCTTCCTTCTCCTCTCAGGGCCCATCCGACCGAAAGAGGATCGTACCTCTTGGTCGTGAATATCTGAATAGGACGAACCCGCCTCCGTGGATATCTTTGCTTCGGAACAAAACAATTAGAATTAGGCTCGGTCAACTGGAATGTGTATTATCCATAAGGGAGATCTTCCAATTGAGAAGATCCATTGACCTGGGACAAGGTCTATCTATTTTCTTTAGTTATTCAATGAAACCAATGATTCGTTATTGGAGCAGATAGCAACAACCATTTCAGCGGACATGCTTATGAAACCATGGATTTACATGGTTTCATTAGTAAAAGTTGTTTGATGTAGCGAGTAATAGGCTCTTTCGCCGTTCAAGAATTCTTGTTTAGGCAGTTCATATCATCCACACATAGTGATCTAAGATTTCAATTCTTCTATGTTTCATTTCAGCAGTAGCATATTGTTCCACAGAGCTAAGGCCAAAAAGATGGAATAAACAAGTGTTTCCACGACTCTACCATCTGGCCAATTCTGTTCCACTTAATCCCCTTTTCATAGGCACATATCTTTACGGCTAAGGGATGGGGAATCTTTCTCCTGTTACATGAATCAAATGTTTCATTTCATCCGGGAAAAGCCATCTCTTTCTCAACAATGTCTTTGTCATTTGATCCAATAGCGTTCCGTTAGATAGGAACAGATTTGATAAATACTGATAACTCTCGGATAGAGTATTAGAACGAAAAGATCCATTAGATAATGAACTATGGGTTCTACACCATCTCTGGCGATGAATCAACAATTCGAAGTGCTTTTCTTGCGTATTCTTGATGAACCAGCGTTTATATATAGATGTAGGAGGATTTGTTTGGGAAGCAATAAGCCCCTTTGACATCTCTTCATCTGCAAAGAATTCTCGACGTGAAAACACAGAGACAAAGGGCTGATCTTTGAATAGGGAAAAGAATGGATCCGCAGGGTCCCAAATGAATTGGCTTGTTTGAAAAAACCCTTGTTCTTTGGAAGATCTATCTTGTGTCTGGTACTGCATGGTTCCAATGGTTCCACTCTGCAAGAACTCCGAATCATTCTCTTGAAGCTCATCCTCTTTAGGATAAATGATCCATTTTCCCCGAAATGACCCAGTCCAATAGGGAAATCCCAATTCAGTGGGCCTTTCAATACAATCAAATAGATTGCCACAAGGGCGCCATATTCTAGGAGCCCAAACTATGTGATTGAATAAATCCTCCTCTATCTGTTGCGGATCGAGGGCCCCTTCCCCTTCTTCAAACTCCGATTCGTATTTTTCATATAGAAATCTCTGATCAACGATAGAACAAGATCCATTTTGCATCATATCTAACTGATTCTTTGGTTCGGACCGAAGAAGTAATGTCACTCGATTATTATCAAACTGACTGCAATCTCTTTCTGTCCGTGAGGATCCCGCCAGAGCGGGAGCGCCTTCTACTTCTAATAGTAATAATAGTAATAGGCCATGAACTAGATCAGAATCATTCTCAACGAATCCATAAGAAGTGATCCAATTTTTTTCATCGTGTCTGGATGAAGACCAAAGATCTTGAGCGACCGATCCGGCAGAACAACTCAAAAGATAAAGAAGTATCGTTAATTTCTTCATGCTCGTTCCAAGTTCGAAGTACCATTTGTACAAATAAGAATCCCCTCCCTTACATGATTTCTTCTTCATATAGATAGATATAGGATCTATGGGGCAATTACTTAGAAGTACATTTTGTGCAACAGCCCTTCCTATCTGATAGAAAAGGATCCCATGATCCTGAACCGATCTTATCTGGGATCGAAAATCCCAAGTTTTTCGATGAAGAGCTGATCTAATTGTAGGAGTTTCTATAATGGATTTCTTCTGTGTAATACTAATTGATAGGGCCTCATTGATAAATGCTACAAGATCTCGCGCATTGGAACCCATGGTTAT